CCCTTCAAAGCCAAGCCTTATCTTCGTCTCTGAACTCAAGCCTGCCCTTGACTACTAAGGGCCTTCTCCTATTCCCCTGAACCCTATCTACTTTGGCTAATAATCTTCTCTCTCTGGTCATTGGTCCAAGGTCAGCTCTTGTCTATGGAACTGAGCTCCTCTCTTGGGGCACTAATCTCTCTATTCTCCTTATCTATGTTATAGCCTTGTATTAGGAATCGAAAGCACGCCCGTAAGCCAGAAACCGATCAGTAGTCACTCTCCTTTAGCTTCACTCGTAGGTATGATGACTAGGAAAGCCTGCGAGCGGAGGACGAAGCCTAGCCACTATTGGGCTCTAACAGAGTTGCTGGCGGCAGTCAAGGGGAAGAGCCTGTTCCTGCGTGTTGCCTTTTCCATTGTTGTACCGATGGCTTTCTTTCCTGAGAGTGCTAACATGAAGGCTCGCTGGCTAACAGTGGAGTCATCGCCCAGCTTACGGGTACGGGACTAAAAAACAAATATAACAATTGATCGATCAGGAAAGCAATTGACTTCCTTTCCGTGCTTTCTCTCGGATGGTTGAGAACCACTTTCATATTCCGGCAAGCAGTCACAGGTCAGGTTCGTGAGGAAAGTGAAAATGCAAGTGGCTTTGCTCAGAGATCAAATCCTCTTCTTTTCCGTAGATAAAAGATCAGGTTCATCAGTCGAAAGTGCTTTCCGATATCACAGTTCAAGTTCAAGCGTACGATCAGAGAGAAAGACAGGTTAGTTCAGTGAAAGTTTGCAAAGTCAATCTCTTTCCGGGTCGTCCGGGTATAGCAGGTCAGGGGAAGAGGCAAGTGGGAAAGACAGACGGAAGTGATTGATTAGTTAATGCTCCAGTACAGGCAGAGTTAGCAAAGTAAGCAAGCTACCTTTGTCTTGCGGGAAGGTCAGCTAAGCCCCTTTACAGGATTGGTAGGTCGAACACTTCTAGTCCAATCTGTCACTTCATCACTCCCTATTTACACTATGCAAACAACCAGAATTCCCGAATCAGTCAACCAGAAAATAAAGAGAGAGAAGGCAAGGCTAAGAGAAAGTGGCTTCTTAAGCATAAGCCGGAAGCGCGATCCTCAGGCGCACAAGCAAATCAGAATCGGAGCACGCCTGTCAATCTTTGAGCGGGAGTCGTCTGATCTGCCTATGGCCTGGACCAAGGCAAGGCTAGAACACATCGCGACTAATGCCGCTGTCACACTCTACCTGCGTGAGGAAGCCTTTTGGACTCAAATCCGCACCCAGACCCTCTTCCGCTTGGCGTGAACTCCTTTCGGTTTGTCACGGAAGGCATCAAAAGAAGGTATTCACTATCGGAAAGCCAGGACTTCGTTCTCTCCTACGTCCAGCCGTATAAAGGACTACGGAACGGGCAGAATAGTACATCCATCGAAAGGCAAAGAGATAGGTATGGTTAAATCTTTGAATCCGATGGTGGCCTTTCTTCCTCAGCGAGAAGGAACCCGCAAAGCTCGCAACTAGACGAGCACGCGTAAGATTACGCCCTGGCGAGGCTCCCATAGGACTTAGCAATGACCAGATGAAGGTTTGCCGCTCACCTGCCACGGAAGGCGGTCGGTAAAGGAAGAAGAGGAGCAGCTTGCATTTAGGAGGGGCCGCTCATGAAGCCAACTAAGCCTGCGAACTTAAGCGCGCAAGACCCTACTAAGGCTAGAGCAAGAGCTAGAAGAGAGCAGATCAACCTGGCAAACGGATTCTTCTGCGAAGTTTCCCACTCCGGTTTCTTTCTATACAACGGACATAGGCTCACCCTTTCATTGTCTTGCGAGGGTTGAGCCGATGCCCGCATGTCGGGGAGTTCGCTCCCTTGCTCCATTCTACCGCAATAGGGATTGAGTCCGTCTTCCCCGCGAGCCACCTGAAATCCTTTTATTAGTCTTTTCACTCCCTCTCATAGTCTTTCTTTCGAGAGGTTTGGCTGTGGGGCTTAGGAAGGAGCTCACGGTTCAGAGCGGGAATCACCTAGAAAGGGGGTCTTCTCTTAGGGCTTCTTGCCAGTAGGAGGAAAGAGAAACAACCTTTATCCAGGGGAAAGAGAACAACTACTATGAAAGGAATATTGCTAATCTTGATATAGTGAAACAGGAAGATATAAAGAGATTCCTATACTGAGGATAATCATCCGGGTAGAACTAAAAGAGGATTAGAATGCCCTTAGAGAAGAAAACATCCAGAGGAAGCAAAGGCACCTTTAGCTCGATCTAATCTATTCTTTTCTTTCCTATCTTGTTAGAACCCAACAGTAAACCTACATGCCTCAATGCCTCAGGTATTCCATTACAGAACCTCCCGGGGTTAGTTCCATAGCCTAGCTTATTACCTTCAAGTAGGAGGAAGGAGAGAAAATACATATAAGACAAAGCAGACTATCTTAAGATAGATTATACACTATACACTAGAGTTAGACGCGAGAGGGGAGTCCCAACCAGAGAAAGCAGAAACTCGTAAAGTGATGAAAGCACACTGATGTGCTTTCATCGCTCATCGATAGCTAACTGCCAACACAAGATTCTACTCCAATTACTTAAATAGAGTTAGAGCGGGGATTACCCTTAGAGGTATAACAGAAGGAAGGCGTAGTGATAGAATACAGTCTTATACGTCCTATCTTGATATAAACCTATAGGAGATACAAGACAATGTTATCTAACAGCAGACAATGTTGAGATTGTCTTATAAAGAATTGTCTTCATAAGATTGTCTGCTGCTCTCTAACAACCTAGCCACTTACTGGGATAGGAACTACTAGGATAGGAAGCTACTAGAGGAATTCTTAAACATCCTAAAGCTACATCCTACGCCTAGCTACTACCAGTGCTAAATCTAAAACATTCTTATCTGGCTTTGCTTGTTATAACCCTACAGTCAAGTAGCAGCCTGCCTCAGGTATAGATATCCCGAAACTCCCCTTGCCCGCTCTACGACTACAAAAGAGAAGACAGATCCAATCCAATCTATTCTAACCCTCAAAACAGAAACTACAGGCAACCCTTAGACCTTACGCTCATCCCTCTTGCTAGGAGGGACCGAGCTGCACTACCCTTACTCAACCTCAACTACCAGAACTTTAAGGAAAGAAAGCCACCCGTAGTTACATAAGACTGACAAGAAAGAAGAAGAGCTACCATCTAGCAGCTAGGATAGGGAAGGCTAGCTACTCAGACTAGAAGACACTGGGGGAAATAGAAGCACAGCCAGGAGATAGCTTCCCACTAGCTACTGGGATAGCACTACTAGCTACTATTAGGAACTACAAAGAGGCTAGCTACTCGGATAGGAAGTCAAAACTAGCTACATGGTTAAGGTAGGCCCTTCTCTCATTACTTCCTCACGTCAGGAATGTCGGGACGGAGAAATGCAATGTCATTTGGCCGAATATTGAAATCAAAATGAATATGTTAAAAGTAAGAATCTTTCTATGGAGTGGTTATAGGTTGAAAGAATGAAGTCAAGCTGGTCTCCAGTAGTCTTTGTACATGTATTTCCCCCAATAGAGGGGGATAGTCCTTAGGAGAGAGAGTCCTGTTGCAGACCCCCTCACAACATTCTTCTTTTATCGCGCGATTTAGTAATAGTTCAGTGAACTAGAACATCCTTCTTTTATTGAGATTGAGTCATTGTTCGGTGACTTATATCTGACCGGAACCTACGATTATAACGAATCCCCCGATTCTATTTCTTTTATTGTTTCAGTCTTTGTAAATTCCCCGTCTTTCTTTTGTTTCATCTTTTTCACGGGAAAAAAGTGCTGTGATGAGATCTGTCTATACGTCCATCTCACAACTAATAAGACAGAAAGTGGCAATGTAACAGGGGCCAAGGATACCTCACGTTCGGGTACAGAAGAGAGCGGAGCGAACGATCAAAGCGATCAAAGCAAGACGAACAAAGAGCTGAATAAGGTTTCGTTCGTTGCCGTTCCATCATAGTTTATAAGGAGCTGGACAAGGAAAGGAGGGTGCTTTCAACTTCCTTGTTGGAATGGAGTGCGTGCTTCCATAAGGGTCGGGGCTCTATCTATCTGCGCTTCTGCTAAACGCTTCCCCGCGCTCCGAGTAAACCACCAATTATAATTATATTATAAAACACTTCTGTGACGGCTCCTTTTGCGAGCTTTCCGCTCTTTATAAGACCCGACGCGAGAGTTGAAGTCTTCTTTCCCGGTGAAGTCAGACTGAAGTGTAGCTGAAGGAGTGATCTACGAATATGAGTTCTATCGCGGGGGTTTGAGGGGGTCTATCCTTTGCTTTGTAGCAAAGAGACATATGAAAGCCGGCTAACTAAGGCAAGTCATATATGGGTGAGACAGTCAGCTCAACGTCTAAGTGCCGAGAATTTAGATAAAACTGCAAGGAGGTAGCCTAGTTGTTAATCCGGGGATTCGATAGAATCAGAGGTCTCACTAGGTCATATTAGGTAAGTCATCTAGTTTCCACATGAACTAGGTTACCTAAAAGAAGCAGTTCGCCTAGCTACCTAGCTCAGTCTAGCGACCCCGAACAAGCTTCATTAAAGTTCAGATTGAGAGAGATAAGGAGCGAAAGGCCGACCAAGTGATGCTGCCCAAGCCATTTATTCATTCTATTTCGTACTATAGGACCGATCTGTCTATACGCCATCTTTGATAGCCCTAAGACTAGGACGGGGGGAAACTCTTACGGCTTCGCCTGACCTTCCCGATTCACTAACAAAAGATGAAAGCAAGAAGGATGCGATGTGTGTGCAACTCCATCAACTAAAACAACATATCCGAAAAGAGGATTCGAATTTCATTAATGAAAAAGAACGACGATCAACAAACGATCAACGAGAAAGCTCTACCACCCGGGATAGGAATGAATGGCGGTACGCTGATGTATCTGCTGGCTTCGGATTCGGATTTGGATGTGAATGCTTCTTTCGTACTTTCTTCTCGCCCTTATTCTTATTAGCTATGGGCGCTATCTTTCGTTCTTGCTTGCTTTCTCCCATTTGGAACTGGTGAGCCTACACGAGATGGACACGCTACCTTCATGATCCTATCTCGATTTCTTGCCATTCTTAAATCTTCGAGCTTGCCGGCTGCCAGCTATCCTAACTGAACTGGCGCTATTGAACTGGGTGAATAGGCTCTTTTCACCCCTTATACGATACGCTATTTCCTTTTGATGTGTTAAACCCGGTGCTAAATCCTATCTATCTTTCTTCGCCACTGCGGGACCCTCAGTCGCATCTAGCTTTCGGTGATCTTATTGCGCTTGCCTTTATATATAGGTCTGACTCCGATCCTTCTTTCCTTGGTGTCACATCAGCGGAATACTCTTATAGAGGGAAAGTGCACCTCACGAGCAAGAGAAGCTCGAAACGGGGCGGTAATGATTTCTTTTTGACTCTGTTGACCTCCTGTGTAGCCTGAAGGTAGGAGCGCCCTTTCTTCTTCTAGCTTCCGTAGCAGGAGCGGTTCGTAGGTTAGCTCGTTTGTCAAGCAAGGAAATCCGACTGGCGGTAGCGGTTGTACCTTTGACCTATAGCCGCTTCTTTGATCATCGCATGATGAATAGTGTTGATTGGTCACCCAAGCACAGCGCAGCCAAGAGGGTCCAAGATTGCTTCGTCGAATGGGCGGGACGGACATCGATCTTCGCTTCTACAAGGCCTGGTCGACTCTTTATATAATCCTTTTCTCAAGGGCTTCTGATTCGTGTAGTGATTGTGGACTCGTATAAGGATATTGAGTAGACAGTTGATGTATCAGACTCGACCCTCTCTTTCGTAGCATGCATTCCCATCCGTGTCGCAACTTAACCCTATTCTTTCATTTCCACTTAAGCTTCTCGGTTATCAATTATCCATTAATCCCACAAACCGTGTAAGATACAAGAAGCTCTTTATTTAGCTTCGTATCCGGTCTTGGCATTGGCAGTAAGGGCATGCCTTACTCCTAACCCTAGGTATCTCATTGCTCAAAAGTTCCTTTCAATCAATGAATATTCCTATAGCACCCATTTCTCCCCTGCTATAGGCATGAATACGATTTGCGGACATGCTTGCGGTTTCAGGAAGTGAAGTGATAGTGGAGTCAGAGTCTTCCCCACATTCCTGCTCAGAGCTTGGGGCAAAGGGCCAGGGTACTTAAGCCAATCTGAAACTTGGACTGTCAGATTCGGGTGATCGATCTTCCCTTTCATAACGTAAGTGACCATTGTAGCCACGAACGAACGCGAGCCCCTCAAGAGAAGGCATACTTCTTTTGTTAACCAAGAGTTCAGATAGGAATAGTGGAATATGAATATCTAATTGTTAATTCCATTGATCGTATTCTCATATAACGATAAGTATCTCGGGTCGCTACGGCCATAGGACTAGGTAGTTAGCTTGTTTCGGTCTCGCTCTTTGAACCGTATCCTTGAATTCCGTAATTGAGAAACAACGTACTTGTTGCGTAAGTAAAGAGTCTCATTTGTGCGAGTTGGATACGAGAGCACTTATTAGGTAACCTATGGGTGATTGCCTTCTGACGGAGAGATGTTCTTCGCATTTCGTCTGGAAGCCGCCAGCAATCGATGCTGTTCCGGCGACTGATTAAGAAGGAGTGGTTTTTTCCGCTGCTCTCAGAGCAAGTAGTTTGGACAGTGCCGCCGAGCGTTCGTCTTTGAATTCGTAACGTCAAGTAGTTGGCGTTTATCGGCTTATCACAGCTATTCATCGTCACGTACAGTCTCTTTTCTCCGGTTGTTGTTATGGTATGGTCTTTGTACTGTTCCCCGCTTGGCAACGAGAAATGCAAGGAGATCCCCTTACTTCATGGGAGTTTCGTCAGGTCTTTGACCATGTATGTCTCCCGAACTCAGTACATATCCTTGCAAGCAAGACGATTGATTCAACTACTCGAGGGTAGGGTAGAAAAGCGAGCTTCCATTCCAGCAAACAAAGCAAGGCGAGCAATGGCTTCAAAGCAAACAACGGCTGGTCCAGAAACCGCTCCTGGTACGCATCCTTTTCCAAATCCGATTCATGGAGGGACCTTCCCGTAGTAGCCTTGGATTTCATAACCATTATTTATCATTAGGGCAAAACACCGAAGCAACGAGGGCAACCGACCTGCTAGTGGGTGGCTAAATAGGATTCAAGGCACGGTTAGGAGAGCCAAGAGACAAATCGATCCCAGAATGTACCCTCGCTAGATCGATCCCATCATTGCCTTAGCCATAGCTTGAGCCCACCATAGATTGGGTAGACAACAAGAGCCCCCCGAGGGGAGCCCATAGCAGAGGCATTTCGCAGCCCTGGGTAAGAAATAAGTCAAGCACGACAAGCCCCCTTTAGAGTAGGTGTTTCCCGGTAACAAACATTGGCATAAAGAATCTAGCCCAGCTCAAGCTTCGGAATGGGAACTCGTATACAAATAAATAAGAAAAAGAATAATAAATAAAAAATCAACTAACATACAAGCATGACCCCTTGGCCATCAAGCATGACCCCACTGGCCATAAGCGCTATAAACGGGAAAGCAGGCAGGTAAAGACACGAAAACTAGCTTATGATATTAGACACTACACTTGGAGTATTCCCCGATGTCCTATCCCCATGGAGACCCCTATGTCCTAGTTATTCCCAATAGAGGTTATTCCCCATCCATAGAGAATCTGTCTCGGCGGTAAATGATTTATGATTCCAAAGCACGCCCTGTTCGTTCAGCTCGGCCGGCATTTCTGTTTTCATAAGGGGGATTCATCTCTGTCTTCAAATTATGCTAGCTAATGGGCTCCATCCTCGTGGTAACTATAAAGTAATGAATGACGAATCCAAGCAAAGGCCCTCTACAAGATACGAAACCTCGCCATTTGGTCTAGCCCAGGCTGTGAGCTTCTTCTTCTTACTATGAGGAGCCTCTTTCTGCTCGCTCCTTCCCCACCCTTCGTTTTTGATTTTTGAATAGAGCGATCGAAGAGAATAGCATTTCATTCTTTTTCAATTCCTTAAAAGGTAGCTATTGAATAAGGGTAGTGAAACATTAGCACAAGCGCTAAGCGATAAGAATACCTTGAGTTTCTAAATCTGAGTTATAGGCGCAATTACCACTCTCTATTTGTATTTGTGAAATTATTTGTAAAACAATATGAGCAAGCTTCTCTAGACTCCCCTATCCCCACCCCGTTTGGCACTTCTTTTTATTGAAATCCAATCCTGTTAGCTCGAGCTCAAGGTATTTTGGAGAGAGCCTCTCACCCTTCGGCTTTCTGGGGTTGCTCGCTTTGAAAAGCTTCTTGGGATTAAGATCAAGCAAGTGGGGTACCTTAAGCGCTTCCAAGAACGTACGCTCATCAAAGGCTTGAGATCGTGTACCTGTGTCTCGAGTCCTAGGAAAAGGGCCCTAGCCTTTTCTTTTTCATTTTCCAAATAGGGGGGGGAAGTGGGAGCTTATCGACTGAAAGGGCCAAACCAAAGAGGATTGACCCCCGGAAGATAGAAAGCAATATCGGAATGCTTAAAGCGCTAGAGTCGGGAGCTGCAACAGGCTTGCTCTTTTGTCTTTTGTTTTGGGTGGGCCTATCTAGCTTCTTGTCCTACCCACTATGATTTGCCAAAGAAGGGCTCAACGGGGCTGAGAGAGAAAGCCCTAAATAACCATATTTCATATTCCCCTTCCCAAGATGTTAGTAGAAATCCAATCCTATCAAGAAGGGGTGTGTTTTGGGGCACTCAGGCTTAGAAAGCTGAAGCGTATGGTGGGGTTGCTTAAAGTATGCCTCTCTCCTGGACGAAGTCAAGAAGAAATGGGCTATCTGTTGAAAAGTCCGGAACGATGGTTCTCTGACTCAGTAATTCTTTTGTTTCACAAAATGAGTTATATAGGGCGAGTCGAGTTTCACTCTGATAGGGCAATGAATTCCATTTGGGTTTGGCAAAGCCAATATATGTGACAGGAAAGGTCGTTCAGAGAATATAGAATATGGAGAGTCTAGAGATTTCAGCTTTTCTGCCTAGCTCTACAGAAATGGAAAGCCCTATGCAGCAGTTTATGATTTTCAACCTAACAGGGACAGACAGAGGCATTGACATATAAAAAAAGTGTGTCTCGTTTCCCTTTGAGCAGATCAGAGCTGATGACAAGAGAGAGACCAGTTGATTAAATTAGGGTGCCCGGGGCATGCGCTCTAACTTTGATAGTTGCACAAAAAAAAAGGGGAAAGCCCGACTCAACTTAACGCAAGGGCTCGTTGCAGACCTCTATTAGGGCGTAAAGCATGGAATTCTGCCTAACTAAGTTTGATCGGGCCTTAAAGCCTACCCATAAATCGTTATGGTGCCTTCCGGAGCATCTTTAGGTGGTAATCGGAAATTGGCTCCTAATAGAGTGCCCTCCCTCTTGATCAGCTTGGTTCTAAACTCCTGCTCTCCCAGCTCTTATTTCATAAAGTCACTCATCTGCCGCAGTCTCTCTAGAGCAAAGGAATCAGAATTGGCCCTTGTAGCTAGATGAATGATCAAATAGTTTAGTTCAAATAATCATCATCATCAAATAGCAATGAAGTTCATTCTATTCGTAATTGGTTCCATTCGTTCCCAATGCAGAAATGAGCCTCTTTCTACTTTCTACTGAGTGTGATTCCCAATTAAGCCCATGTAGCTAAAGGTTGATCCCAGATCCGGGTGAAAATTCCATGTATTGCCAGGAGCTTCTCGGGTCTGGGCAATAACCACTGAAAGTCGATTACTTGATGGTCTCGTCGCTAGGGAAATGCATTACGTTATGTTATTATACGATGTATTCTTCGCAGTGAGATGAGAACCAAAATGGAGAATTCGAGTCTCTTGTAGCGATTAGATACCAATTGTAGTGATAACGACTCCGCAATTGATCAGTGACTTGATAGCGATGACGCGACAGAGAGATAAGCAGTGGGTGGACGGCTCACACGGTAAACTATATAATGCATATATAACGCGTTTAACCGGGCCCGGATAAAGAGCGAACCTCTAATTTCGCTCTTTTGTGCAGGAATTCAGGTGCTATACCTGCTAAATAGATTGATCGATTGAAGAGCATTCCCAAATTTATTTATAGATAATAACTCTTTATATTGAGGGTCCGAAGGAGAGAGAGAAAATAGGGGTGAGTGGTTGGGCTATCTTGTGCTTGTGAAGCCAGTCTTTTTGGTTGGCAGCAGCAGGATACTAGGAATGGATTCCCATGGACCCTAAAGCGATCATGAGCTATTATACCTGGATGAAACTAACCAATGGCGGTACTTATGTGAGTTCTGCAAGCCTATCTTTTTTTTTTCATAAAAGGGGTCCTTTCCCCTATATCCGTGGAAGGAGCCTTTCCCCTATATCTTTGCCCCATATATGTATTGGCCTATTGGGGTCCGAGCTATAAAGTGTAAGTGCTATAGAGTGATTGCGGATTTGTTATTAATAAACTAGGAAAGGGAAAAGGTGGTAGGAAAGGTTAAACCGTTCAGTGGCTATACAATGTGCGGTAAGTTTAGGGAGTGGGACGTTTAGCGGGCAAATCACGTTGCTCCTTCCCCCTAGAAGCCATGCCTATTTGGATCATCTCGCTTTGCGACTGAGTAGGCTATAAGGTTTCACACATGTTTTTGGATTGAAGTCCTTGCCGCTCTGTAAGAAAGGTTGCCAAAGGCATTCTTAGATAGCATCCTTGGTAGCGAGGCGAGGGTGGTTGGCCCGTCCCAGGCTGGGGGCCACTCTACTGTAGCAAGTGGGTAAGGTTCAACCTAAGACAAATGTAATGAGGGAAGGCAAGGGCTCAACACGCGAATGAAGGAGTGGAGTGGCGTAGTAGATCCGTAAGGAGAACGGTAGAAACTGAAACCTTTCCTCTAAATGTAAATGTGCGCTTCAACTTTGGACGAGAGGGAACGAGCACAATCTCCTAAAGTCGCTATCACATGCCTGAGCTGCAGCCGTAGCGTTGGCTTCTCTGCAATGGGGCTGGTCTTCATTATAGCTGTGCATAGGCATCGATACGGGCTAGGCACTATGAATTAGCTCCAGCGATCGCCGCTTCTCCTCACGGGAATGGGGCTTCCCCCAACCTTCTCAATAGGCTTGTCACGGCCGGGGCTATTGGTGCCGGTTGATCAGATAGGCAATGAATAATAGGGGTCAACCAACCTAAGAACTACTCCCATGAACTATAAGGCTCTCAGTCCTCCCCGACTGAGCGGAGGCTGCTCCTAGGTTTCTATCTTGGCGGTAAGTAAAGAATTTGACCCGGAGTAAGATGAGTGTGTTTGCCCCTCCAGTATGTTTGGTTGCGTCTCTGCTGGAGTTCACTGGTCAGGGCAAGTAGATGGGTCTGAGGCGTTTGAACTTCCTATATATTATAGGCCTTTGCACAAAACCCCTACGCTACTGCTCCCAATCCACGTAGCTACTCGACCGGCCGTTAATCTCACGTACGATAGAAGCCATTTTATGGAGCCTTAGAACAACAGGAGCACGCCAGCTGCAGGAAAGTGGTCACCACCAAGGGCTTACTCCAGCTCGTCCCTACCCCAAAGCCAAGCAGAGAGGAGAAAGAAGGGCGGGCTTTTTACCACCAGCCAACCTAGGCTGCTGAGGCACATATTGCTTCGCTACCTTCTGCCCTGGTCCCTTCGCCTATATGCCAGCTTCGGTTAACTTAGCCACACATAGTGCTATGGTGCTACGTACTTCGATACATATAGCTTCGTTGCCTATTGTGTCGTTACCTCATGCCGCCTTGGTTCCTATCATTGTGGTATAGTGATGCTGCTGGCGGCGGACTGATGGGCCACCCATCCTTTCCCCTTGCTCGCTTTAGTTTGAGATCAGAGAGAATGCCAGTTGATCACCGATAGGTGCTGTGATAGAGTCCCTCGCTCCTCTGGGCTCGCTTCGTAAACTTGCTCTTAGGTTCAAGTTGCAGTTGACTTCTGGTTCAGGGAAAGCGAAGCGCTCAAGCTCCGAGGGTCGTAGTAAACTCCTCGTTCTCTTTCCGATAGCTAGGAAGCCGAGTTTCACCAGCAATCCTCAAGTCAAGCGAGAAAGCAAGTGGATCATAAAATCTATCTCGTGCTGGTAGCGAGAAGGAAGTAGGCAGATTGACAGATTATTTCTTTCCAGGCGGAGGGCAGATGAATAAAACCTATCTCTTTCCGGGAGCTAGGCTTAGGTGCCGTCAGATAACTCGTTAGTCAGTAAAGCCCACGGCAGGTGCTGCTGTTAGTAAATCAAGTCAGTAGAGCTGGGTACTCGGTTGATCAAAAGAAATTCCCTCTTCCGGGGAAGGGCGAAAAATAAAAATTCCAATGGTCTCATGCGTGCAGAGGTCGGCTGTGACGACTGCTGTGGCTCCACATGAGTAGAGGATGGCTGAGTCATCCACAGGAAGTGTTGAGTCAGGTGTTTAGCAGAAGGACCGGAGCTCCCCTCCAGCCACCCTCGCTGCGGCAGTTGTTGTTGTCGCTGCCGAGGCCACTTTGGACATTCCTTTGACTTTTTGTTTGTTTTACAATTCAAACGGGCAGGGGCTGATCAATGCTGTGCTATTGTTAAGTGCTTTTACTTCATCCCGCACGAGGCTAAATCTTCTGCGTCGCATCATCTGCCGAATTGTTGAACTAAATACCCGAAGGTTGAAATCCGTGACGAATCCGGTCAATCCTATGTATGGTGGAAATTACCAAGGAATCTAACGAGGCTCGGTATCTCTCCCGCAAATCTTTGTCTCCACGCGGAATCTGCTGTGGATAGGAAAAGGGACGGGGGAGTGCGCTAGTCAATCAATGAGCAGTATGGTAGATTTGCCCGGATGCAATGGGGAGGTGGGCTCCAGGGCGGCCCCTGGGGAGACTCCTTCGAACGTCTCTATTGAGTGACGGAGCCCTTTTGATTGAATATGATAGCTGAACCGGCAGGGCAGGTCGACTGGTCACTATGCCGAGTCCTCCCCGCTCCGTTGTCCGTCTCGGGGCTGGAATGGAACTCATGAGCTGCTCCCATTTATCGCAGTCCAAGACCGTGTCGGTGTCCCTGTCAGCTGTACTCCCCATAACTTGACCACATGAAAGAGGAGGAAGTGAGACTGTTCCTGTTCCTTAGCACAAGCGCTAAGCGAGAATCATTCCTCTCTACCTGTCCAGGGGGACCGTTCTACCTTCAACGGAGGAAATTCTACTGCTCAGCAGGTCAGAGAGGTCCATTTTCTTGCGACGGATGTCTCCAAAGACCTCTTTGTTCCACACCCTTAGTCTTTGTTTTCAGGATTGCAGCTTTCTGAAGAGGAAGAGGGCAGGCGTGCCTCTGATTCTCAGTAGCCCAGAGTCCTGAATGACCTCTTCCAGCCAGATTTTTCGAAACGTCAGAGGAGGGGCTGAACCAGAAGATTGAGAATCCGGTCAGAAAAACCTCTTCTTTTGGGAGCCGGCTGACGAAGGGACCCCCGTTACTTGATGGGGGGTGGGGCTTTCCAGCTTCCATTTGCCAGAAACCTATCCAAGCGGGATTGAATATGGGCTAGTCCCGTTCTTTTATTGGTCCATGTAAAGACTCCCCCAGTCATTCCGAGATCTATTAGGGCACATTTGTCGATTGCTTCCCGGAATTCCCTCATGCTTATGAGATCGCGATCATTTCCCCCAAGCTTTTCCTCCGGTGAGACAACTGCGTTGAAGTAACCAGCCAAGAGCCATGGCAGATTCAGAAAGAGACACCCCTGTCAGGGTTCCTCCAAAGGGTAGCCCTCCGATCAGCTGAAACCTTAGTGACTACTCCTTTTCGGGACAGATAAGGGTACAGATTTCCCCCGGGGAGCTTAGGTTGCTATTCGCTTCTATCCTTCGGCAGTCAACCGCCTCGCCTCACCTGCCCGTTTGCTATTCGGGAGCTTGCTTTGCAACCTAAGCGATTTCATAACCAGAAAGAAAGACCACTCTTTCAGGATTGGTCGTTGTGTGTCACCACCTCCTTACGTTGCCCGCTTGGAGCGGGGGCTGTAACATTCTATGGACCCTCAGTCTCCTACAAGCAATAAATTACGCCTTGAACTGCGGATCAATCATAATAAACAATACCTTTACTTGTTACTTGTCAATTGGTTTTTCAACGGCCAATAAAAACAAAGCAGCTATTCCTTTATGGGGAGCCAAGCACGCAAAAAACGCTCATCTTCAATTTGCTTTCAAAAGTGCTACGAATCTACTTCGCTAGCTCAAGGTAAAATGACTTCTCGGGTGCTCACGATTACTATGATCTCTGGGTATTCGATGAGTTCCACGAACCTTACATGGGCAGCGCGGTCATTGCAGCCACCGAGGCAGGAACTGCTTTTTCAAACAAAATCCTTAAGATTCTGGACGGTCAGGAGTGTCGACTTTACGGAGAATAGAATAGGTTCTTTACAAAAAGAAGCAACGTGCCCATTATCATGATTGGAAATACACTGCCCTCGTCTATGAAAAAAGAAAAGGTCAGAAAAAAAGATTGAGATTCTTCTCCAATCTACGTAAAGTAGAAGAGGCCCGGATCATAGCATAGCAACCTTGTGGGGTTGCATACAACGAAGAATAACAAACAGCGCCTACGTACAGCGAGAAAAGAAACAAGTACGGCCCCCAAGAGCAGAAAGCCGTTGTAGATAACCTTATTAAAGCAGCCCGGATGACTGAAATATGCCCGAGATTCGATCCCGAGCTCGGCACAAGTAGGAACTTGGGGCGCTGGGAACAAGAAGACTAAAATCAAAAGGCATAGAACAAGCGGAAAGAAAGAGAATTCGAGTAGGGCTTAGCACAAAGAGAGGAATAGGAATATCGGTAAAAGCAGTTAAAACTAGATGTCACTTAGCACTCAGATGCGCGTAATCCACCGTAAACCATTTATTTCTGAACCACCGTGTGGAGGAAAGGCTTCTCAGGGGCTGCGACAAGGGTGGAAAACCCTATCTTACTAAACTAATAATAAGAAAGGTTCCCTCTCGAA